TTGTATCAGACTACTTGTCGTCTTGTAGTCGGATCCCCAAGTTTTTGGAATGTTCCAAATTCTACTTGAGCATCCAAATCTGGGTCAATACCGGCAAAAACATCTCGGAACAAGGTTCTAGCGCCATGCCAAATATGTCCGAAGAAGAAGAGCAGAGCAAATGAAGCATGGCCAAAAGTAAACCAACCCCTTGGACTGCTACGAAAAACACCATCGGATTTCAAAGTAGCACGATCTAATTCAAAAATTTCGCCCAATTGAGCGCGTCGAGCATATTTTTTCACAGTAGCAGGATCACTATAACTGACTCCATTCAGTTCGCCACCATAGAACTCCACAGTTACACCTACTTGTTCGACACTATACTTCGACTCTGCCCTTCGAAACGGAACATCGGCTCTAACAATACCGTCTCCGTCTACCAAAACAACCGGAAATGTTTCAAAAAAAGTGGGCATACGACGTACAAAAAGTTCACGCCCTTCCTTATCTCTAAAGATAGGGTGTCCTAACCACCCAACAGCTATTCCATCCCCGTTGTCCATTGAGCCCGCTCTGAATAATCCCCCCTTTGCCGGATTATTACCGATGTAATCATAAAAAGCCAATTTTTCAGGAATTTTAGACCAAGCCTCTGATAAACTTTGATTTTCGGCTATCCCAGCGCTAACTCTTCGATATATTTCTTGCTGGAAGTATCCCTGATCCCATTGATAACGAGTGGGACCAAATAATTCAATCGGGGTAGTTGCTGAACCATACCACATAGTTCCAGCAACAACAAAAGCGGCAAAAAAGACAGCAGCGATACTGCTGGAAAGGACGGTTTCAATATTTCCCATGCGTAATCCTTTGTATAGACGTTGGGGCGGACGGACACTAAGATGGAATAGGCCGGCTAATATGCCCAATGTCCCTGCTGCAATATGATGAGAGGCTATTCCTCCCGGAACAAAAGGATCAAAACCTTCCACACCCCACGCTGGATTTACGGATTGTACCCTTCCGGTTAGTCCATAAGGATCGGACACCCATATTCCAGGACCATACAACCCCGTTACATGAAATGCGCCAAACCCAAAACAAGCCAACCCTGAAAGAAATAAATGAATTCCAAAAATCTTAGGTAAATCTAAAGAAGGTTTTCCTGTACGTTCATCAGAAAATATTTCTAGATCCCAGTACACCCAATGCCAAATAGCTGCCAAAAAGCATAAGCCAGAAAACACAATATGTGCCCCGGCCACACCTTCGTAACTCCAAATACCCGGATTCGTTATAGTACCTCCTGTGATACTCCAACCGCCCCATGAATTGGTTATTCCTAAACGAGTCATGAAGGGTATAACAAACATACCCTGTCTCCACATTGGATCAAGAACGGGGTCAGAGGGATCAAAAACCGCTAGTTCGTATAGAGCCATCGAACCGGCCCAACCAGCAACTAGAGCTGTATGCATTATATGAACAGAAATCAAACGACCCGGATCATTCAATACGACGGTATGAACACGATACCAAGGCAAACCCATGGAAATACCCCTTTAATCAACGAATAATAGACACTATGTAACTTTATTGCATTGTAAAAAGTAAAAAAACTATGCTCTGGACCCACTCTTTCGGTAGATTTTCTCGAGGAAAGAATTAATATTTGTTCTATTCTTTTAGTAATAATAATAATAGATAGTAATAATAGACGAATTCCATTTGTAGGAACAAAAATAAGCAGATCTATTCTATACCCGATAAGTACCAATACGCAATGGTAGAGGGGATTGATCCCACTTTAATTTTCTCTGAGTGAAGACATACCCATTTGTTCATATCATTCCAAAGACCCATTCGTTTCGTAAAAATTTTCCTTTAGTCATAATCATTCGGTTTTCTTTTTTTATGTTATTGTTATGAACTTATTCAATTTATGGATAAACTATGATAAAGGCTAATCTTATTAAGACAATAAACCCGTTGTTACGCTTCCACATCAAAGTAAGATATAGTACTTAATTTTTTTTCTTTCATTTTATGCCTATTGGTGTTCCAAAAGTACCTTTTCGAAGTCCTGGAGAGGAAGATGCATCGTGGGTTGACATATAGTGCGACTTGTCAGATATATTGGGTCACATGGAATTTCCCCATTCTCTCCCCTGATCGAGATATCCCCTCTTTCGCCCAAAAAAGATTGATTGAATTATCAAAAGTTTGGAGCGTGAAATACAATTTAATCCTATTTATTTTTTGTAGGGGTATCAGATTAATATTATCAATTAGAATAATTTATGGTTGGCTCGACTGGACCAAAAAAATGAAGTATCCAGGCTCCGTTTAGAAAAAACCCAATTGGTAATATATCTAAGATTACTACTTTTATAATATTCTATTTATAAACAGGAGCGATCTCAAACTGTTTAATCAATCGAGTAATATAATGAATACATTTAATATAATGAATACATTGAATATTTAGTGGAAGACATGAAATAAATGAAATTGAAAAATAAAAAAAGCCATAGCAAAAAGACGTGGTATTGGGACATTTGCCCTATATGTGCAAATAAAAATCGGGCCTATCTTTACTCGGAGTAGAGCATAAACCTAAAAAAATTGAAAAAGCCCATTCAGGAACAAGAAAATGGCATCGTTATTTGGATTCGATCTCGATGAAACAATACATCAATGAGAAGTTCATTCGATAAGTTTAGTAAATTATTTATATATATATATTATTTATATATAGGTAAAGTAGATAGGCCAAAACAAATCCTTCTTGAAAAATGGAAGAAAAAAAGCCCTTTGTTAGAAGGAGCCCCCTATGAAAATAAAAAAGAATGAGGGCTGCAATCTACACATTGATTCTTTTTTTTTGCGCGATTTTTGGTAAACCGTATGCATCAAAAGGTGCGCGTACGGTTCCTAAGGATACAATTATATCCTAATCAACCGACTTTATCGAGCAAGATTACTTTTTTTAGGCCAAGAGGTTGATAGCGATCTCTCGAATCAAATTATTGGTCTTATGGTATATCTCAGTCTAGAGGATGATAGCAAAGATCTGTATTTGTTTATAAACTCTCCCGGGGGGTGGGTAATACCCGGAGTAGCTATTTATGATACTATGCAATTTGTACAACCAGATGTACAGACAATATGCATGGGATTGGCCGCTTCAATAGGATCTTTTCTTCTGGTCGGAGGAGAAATTACCAAACGTCTAGCATTCCCTCATGCTCGGCGCCAATGAATTTTGTATTTGAGAGAAAAAAGAAGACTATGCCTTCGCCATATGAAATATGACTATTAAGTAATAATAGCATGGCATTTTGAATTCGATATGAGAAACCTTTTTTTTTTTATTTTTGTTTTTTTTTTTTTCAAAAATCAATCATTAGATTATATATCGAACGAATAGTATGAGATAAAGGGCATTTCCGATTTTATCTGATTTATCGGAAGCCTATTGCAGCGTCACAAACTTTTTTGTTTTCACACCAGAGGTATAATAACAATATTTATCTTAGGAAAGAATACAAAAAAAAGAAACTTTGGGATTGCTTAATAACAAACTAAATAAATATATAAAGCAACGGAACCATCATAGTATGTTTTAACTACTCCAAAATAAAATGAAGGATGGTTATTGGATTATTTACCGATCGGGGTCTGATAGGCCCTATATTTGAATATTTGAATTTGATTTTATACTTCTTCAATGGAATGGAGGTTATAAAGTAAATTCCATTGTATAGCCGTATGCAATGCGCAAAAGATGCCTGTACGGTTGTTCAATTCTATCTTTTGGTTTTCATATCATTACTCGTTATTTAATTTATTCTCTTTGATTTCTCTTCGAGATAGAAGAACCATTTATTAGGTTATATAATCAGGGTAATGATCCATCAACCTGCTAGTTCTTTTTATGAGGCACCCGCAGGAGAATTTATCCTGGAAGCGGAAGAAATGATGAAGCTGCGCGAAACCATTACAAGGGTTTATGTACAAAGAACAGGCACACCTCTATGGGTTGTATCCGAAGACATGGAAAGAGATGTTTTTATGTCAGCAACAGAAGCCCAAGCTCATGGAATTGTTGATCATGTAGGGGTAGAATAAAAAATAACAGGGATTTCGCGCAAATACAAATACGCCATTTGAAATTTTATCTTCTTACTGGGTTTGATAGAGTATTCTATTAATTAATTTATTACTATAGAAGTAATTCCTAATCGGCCGGTTAGGATCGATCTAAACCAGCTCATTATGTATACGAGTAAACATGCCAACTATTAAACAACTTATTAGAAAGACGAGACAGCCAATCAGAAATGTTACGAAATCCCCCGCCCTTGGGGGATGCCCTCAGCGACGAGGAACATGTACTAGGGTGTATGTGTGACTCGTTCAGAGCATGGACTGGGGCAAAAGAAAAGAACCCATTTTTCCAGTATCAGTGATCAGTAACAGTAAATAAGATAAAATAAAACGGAAGAACTCCATTCACTATCTAAAAAGTATCTATCATACCCTTCTATTGTGTATCAAAATTTATGGTTTCTAGTGGTGTAAATCCAATCGTCTCCATTTTCAATTTAAGATGAGAAAGAATTTCCCATTGGTAGCAAATGTTTATCCATTAAGCGGGGGGAATCCCATTTAAAGGCAAGAAAGATTACGCCCTTACTCTTTCAACAACGGACTAAGAGGGTCAGCTACACAGTTAATCTTCATAATTAAATACCGTTACTGTATAAGTGGATCTCGTTGTGAAAGACGGATTACTGAATAATTCATGGGTAGAGCCAAAGAGTGTGAACTGTACAAGTTAACAATAGCATTGATTAAATGAAAGAAAAGAAGGGGCTCCGGTGTATAGAAGGGATCTCGCCGTTTAAGAAGTAACCATAGAAACGATGGAACCCACTATTTTTTTTTATTCATTTCTATTTTATATTTACTACTTTTTGTTTTTATTTAATATTAATATGCTTTTTTTAATATCTAGTATCAATATCAATATTATTTCTTATTTCGAGGTAAAATGCCTATAAAAAAAAAGAAAAAATCGTGGGCGGGAAGGTTATAGTAGCAAAAGCCGTTGGAGTTTTTATTTTATACATTGGAAGGATCCGTTTTGTTATTAACAAACTAGTAAAGGGGAAGGGAATAACTGAAAGAAAAGAAATCAATTAGTTATTTATCAAAGTTTCATTTATTCAATGACCAGAATTAAACGAGGATGTATAGCTCGGAGACGTAGAACAAAAATTCGTTTATTTGCATCAAGCTTTCGAGGGGCTCATTCAAGACTTACTCGAACTATTACTCAACAGAAAATAAGAGCTTTGTTTTCGGCTTATCGGGATAGAGGTAGGCAAAAGAGATATTTTCGCCGTTTGTGGATCACTCGGATAAATGCAGCAATTCGAGGGAATTTAGTATACTATAGTTATAATATTTTCATACACAATCTGTACAAGAAGCAGTTGCTTCTTAATCGTAAAATACTTGCGCAAATAGCTATATTAAATAGAAATTGTCTTTCTATGATTTCCACTGAGATTATAAAATAAGTAGATTGGAAGGACTCCATAGGAATGTTTTAAATTTTAATGGAGTGCGCTGTAAAATTAACTCCGGGAAGGTAGAATAGAAATTAGTATGATAAAATATAATCAAATAATATGATAAAGTCGTCAAAATGAACAAACAAGACGTTCAATAAAAAAAGATTTATTCTTTTTCCCCGATCCTTTTTTTCTTATGACACGACACTCACATCTTAATTCGCGAATTTTTCGAACAAAACATCAATCCGCCTTTGAGTTCGTATTGGAATTTTGATTCAAGTGAAGAGTAAGCCTATCCCCCTTTTTGATTCTAAGACCCGCGGTTCTAGCAGCCGACTCACCTCTTTCAAATTGTTTCTCATTATTAAGAAAGGGTAACAAAGATAAAATACGAGCTTGCTTGATAGCAATAGTAATTAATCGTTGTTGTTTTAAGTTTAATCTATTCACCCGTCTAGATAATATCTTTCCTTGTTCACTAATAAATCGACTAATTAAACTCATGTTTCTATAATCAATTCGATCCCCCGACCCAATCGGGGGCAAACGCCTACGAAAAGATCGCTTGGATTTAAAATAGAGTCGCTTGGATTTATCCATGATTTGTTTATTCCTTATCCCGAAAATCCTAATTTTGTCGGGGATTTCTTTTTGGTTTGTTTATCTTTAAATATATGTTATATATAATATATGGTATATGACATTTGTCATCTTCCTTGGAAGGATGACATACAATACATACGTGTAATCGGTTCCATCTATTTCTTTATCTCCCCATGAATTGTATATTTGTAACAAAAGGGACAGAATTTTCTCAATTCCAATCGACTAGGCGTATTGTGTCGATTCTTTTGAGTAATATATCTGGAAATACCAACCCTCTTTGATTCCTTATTAGCATCATTTCGAACAGCACAATTGGTACATTCCAAAATAACTGTTACTCGAACATCTTTCCCCTTGGCCATGAACCCCCTTTGAATTTTTGATTCACTCAACTATTCTATTTTGCGATCCAAAGAGAAAAAAGGAACGAAAAAAAAAAATAGAAGTTGCTAACTCGAAATAAAATTATGAAAAATTTCGTTGCAATCAAGATAGTAATAATAAGTAATACAATGATTTCTAACTACATTTCTAATCCCAATATAGCGTTTCGTCTTTCATTTAAGTATTTTGTATGATATTGTTGACCTATCCATCAATTTCCATTTCCGTTCTCATTCTCTTTTTAATTATTTTAATTTAAATAATTTAAATTAAAAATTTTATTTTAATTCGAGCCTCGGGCCTGAGGCCCGAGTTCCGAGTTTCACTGAATTTGAATCCACTTTTATTCTTTCTCTTTTCGAACTTATTCGAATTTTAAAAATTCTAAAATTAAAAGATGGGAAGGGGAGGGATTAGTCACAGAGATTTTATTAAATCCCTAATCTTCTTCACCACTTCCCATGTTACTAACTAGAATGAAAAAAAGGGGAATATCAGCGCATCCGGAAATAAACGATTGATCTCTATCAATAGACCTGCTAAAAACCCGAACCATATAGTACTTACTACCGGCGCCACGGAGAGATATGTTTTTAGATCTCGCATTTTATTTTAAATCCTCCTTCTTTATTGGAATTTGTAATACATATATGATCAGACATATATGGAGTTAATGATCGCTTGTATTTGTCCGCGGAATCCCTAATTCAAATTGAAATGTACAACGATTCAGTAGAATATTCCTTTTCTTAAAAAAAACGTGCCCTTTTCTGTACCAGCATTTCCCCAAAATATTCATTTTTTTTACAGCGGGTTTCATTATACGTAACGCATATAAGTAGTTTATTATAATTAATTATTAATTAATTAATTATATGTTCTATGATATGAGATCAAAAAGAAGAAATGACAAGATAATTTTTGTATAGAAATGGAGTAAATA